ATTTGAACCTACGACATCGGGTTTTGGAGACCCGCGTTCTACCGAACTGAACTAAGAGCGCTTTCTTATTACAGGAGATACGACTGTAGTGTAAAAAAAAGGTTTTTTACCCCCAAACATATCTTGCATACGTATAATATGCAAAAATGAAAGATTATGTCCAATTTCGATCGATCTTAATTAATCCCTCGTTACTGCCCATAGGAGAAGTAATAGGTAGGGACGACAGGATTTGAACCCGTGACATTTTGTACCCAAAACAAACGCGCTACCAGGCTGCGCTACATCCCTTTTTAAAGTTCTTGTACAGTGTCATTGTACAAAATCCCTGTCTTGTTTTCCACATTGTTATTTTCCCCTCTATCTATATACAATTTTCTTGTCATTTCTTCTTTTTGGTTTCATATAATAAAAAAATTTTATACATCTGTAACGTATAAAAAAAGAATAAAAATTTATCGGAAATGCTCAGGAAGAAGGGGTCATCTTTTTCTTTTTTAGGGGCAGGAAAATCTCATCTATTGGTTCATTGTACATATCTATTTTAGTTAGGAATTTCGCGTAAAGAAAAAAATACAAATGATCTTGAACTACAACATCTGACCATACATATATGTATTACAATAAAGAAGGAGGATTTTCAATGCGAGATATAAAAACATATCTCTCTGTGGCACCTGTGCTAACTACTCTATGGTTTGGGTCTTTAGCAGGTCTATTGATAGAAATTAATCGTTTATTCCCAGATGCCTTGTCATTCCCTTTTTTTTCAGTTCTTTAGGATAGGAAGGAAAGAAAAAGAAAAAGTGTATTGAACCTCGACAAAAATCTGGTGAATTTAAGATCGAATTTTGGGGAACAGAAATGGAAATGTGTATCCAGATCTAGGGCAGGATCCACGAAATCATAGCATAGAAAGAAGATATTTAAATGAAATATTGGGATTTAAGATAGGAATAATTGATAGTTAGAAAGAAATTGTATTACTTAATTATTACTCTATTATTAATTATAACTATTACTCTATTAATATTAATTGAATTTCAATTTAGTAACTTCTATTGATTTTCTTATTGATTTTTTTTGTTTTTTTATTCTTCTTCGGTTTTGGTCGAAAATAGAAGAAGTTAAGTCGATCCAAAATAAAAAGGGGGGTTCATGGCCAAGGGTAAAGATGCCAGAGTCAGGGTTATTTTGGAATGTACCAGTTGTGTCCGAAATGGTGTCAATAAAGAATCGCCGGGTATTTCTAGATATATTACTCAAAAGAATCGACGCAATACATCCAGTCGATTAGAATTGAGAAAATTTTGTCGCTATTGTCACAAGCATACGATTCATGGGGAAATAAAGAAATAGAATTTTAAAGATAAGGAATAAACCATGGATAAATCCAAGCAACCTTTTCGTAAATACAAGCGATCCTTTCGTAGGCGTTTGTCCCCAATTGGATCGGGGGATCGAATCGATTATAGAAACATGAGTTTAATTAGTCGATTTATTAGTGAACAAGGAAAAATATTATCTAGACGGGTGAATAAATTGACCCTGAAACAACAACGATTAATTACTATTGCTATAAAACAAGCTCGTATTTTATCTTTGTTACCTTTTCTTAATAATGAGAAACAATTTGAGAGAGCCGAGTCGATCCCCAGAACTACTGGTCCTAGAACCAAAAATAAATAAACATACTCCTCAATTGACTCAAAACTCCAATCGGAACTCAAGCTCCGATTGATGTTTTGTTCAAAAGGCCTAGAATCCCGATTTTTTCTTGTGTTATAAGAAATAAAAAATGGGGGAAGAAGAAATCTTTTTTTTTATTGAAACATGTTCGTTCATTCCTACTACTTATCTTAATATTTTTATTCTATCTTCCCGGAGTTCATTCTCCGGGGAATTCTGTTTCAATTTCAATCATTTCTGTATTATATTTGATAATATCATATCCTTTATTTGATAATCTTATTGGAAATCATGTAAAGACAATTCTTATTTGATATAGATATTTGCGCAAGTATTTTACGATTAAAAAGCAATTGCTTCTTGTACAGATTTGGTATTAATCTACTATAATTATAGAATACCTTATTCTCACGAATTACTGCATTTATTCGAGTGATCCACAAACTACGAAAATCCCTCTTTTGCCTGCCTCTATCTCGATGAGAGGAAACCAAAGCTCTCATTTTCTGTTGAATAGTCGTTCGAGTAAGTCTTGAATGAGCCCCAATAAAGGTTGATGCAAATAAACGAATTTTTGTTCGACGTCTCCGAGCTGTATATCCTCGTCTAACTCTGGTCATTGAATCAAATTAAACCTTAATGAATAACTAATTGATTTCTCTTCTTTCAGTCATCCTTTCCCCCCCGTCAATTAATAACAAAACGGATTATTCCGATATATAAAAAAAAATATAAATTCCAATGGCTTTTGCTACTATGACCTTCCCAACCACGATTTTTTATTCCTTCCAGGCATTTCGCCTGGAAATAAGAAATTCTAACGATACTTAATAAAAAAAAAAAATAGTGGGTTCCGTCGTTTCTATGGTTACTTTTTAAACGGTGAGGTCCTCTCTATACACCGGAGCCTCTTCTTTCATTTTATCAAATGTTATTGTTAACTTGTATAGTTCACACTCTTTGGCTCTACCCATCAATTATACAGTAATAGTTCTTTTAACAAACAATAAGAGTTATCCATACAGTGACGGCATTTAATTATGAAAGTTGGCTAGGTAGCTGACCCTGTTAGTCCGTTCTTTCAAGAATAGGGGTATAACCTTTTTGGTTCTTATAATACCATTTCCTCCGCTTAATGGATAACTATTTGCCCCCAATGGGGAATTGCTTTTCATCTCAAATCTAGGTGATTGGATTTGCACCAATGTAAACCATAAATTCCAAACACAATATAGGTATATGATAGATCTTCTCTATCTATCCTATTCATTGGTACTGGTCATTGATACTGGAAAATTGTCTCATTTGTTCGAACTCATGATCTGAACGAATCGCACATACACCCTAGTACATGTTCCTCGACGCTGAGGACATCCTCTAAGAGCGGGAGATTTTGTGACATTTCTTATTGGCTGTCTTGTGTTTCTAATAAGTTGTTTAATAGTTGGCATGTCGTATGTATATATAGAATTCTAGAATGGAATGGGTTGGTTTAGATCGTTCTTAACCTGATGATTGATATGAATTTTTTCTATTCAATATCAAATTGCAGAAAATTCGAATTATGGTTTGGAATGGATTTACATGGAATCCCCAGTATTTTCATTTTCGACCGCTACAAGATCAACAATGCCATGAGCTTGGGCTTCTGTTGCTGACATAAAAACATCCCTTTCCATGTCTTCGGATACAACCCATAAAGGATTACCCGTTCTTTGTGCATAAACCCTTGTGAGGGTTTCGCGAAGTTTCAGTAGTTCTTCCGCTTCCAGGATAAATTCGCCTGCTTGTGCCTCATAAAAAGAAGTAGCAGGCTGGTGAATCATAACCCTGATGATATTGATATAACATCATGAACGGTTCTTCTATCTTGCATGATAGGGCTAAAGTAAAGGATAAAAAAAATAAGAAAAAAAAAAAATAGAATTGTACAACCGTACAGGCATCTTTTGTGCATACGGCTCCACAATGGAATTTACTTTTTCTTTTTCTTCTCTTCTATTCTATTGAAGAAAGAAATAGAATCCATCCGATCCAGATCGTTGAATGATCCATTTACCACCCTTCCTTTCGTAGGAGTAAAAAAAAAAATACTATGATGGTTCTGTTGCTTTATATATTTATTTTGTCTGTGATTTAGCAATCCCAAAGTTTCTTTCTGATACGATCAAATAAGGAAAAAAATTCTATTTTTTTTTTTTTTTCATTTTCGTACTTTTTCTTTCATAACATAAATATCAGAAAGAGAATTCTGGTGTGAAAAAAAAATGGTTTGTGACGCTGAAATGTACCCCCGACACATAAGATCAAATCCGAAATGACCTATGTTTCATACTACTATCTCGACATAAAATCTCATGTTATGAAAAACAATAATGGTTTGCTCATATCGAACTCGAAGTGCCATGCTATTATTACTTATTATTCATATTTAATATGGCGAAGGCATAGTCTTCCTTTTTTTTTTTTCAAATAAAAAAACTCATTGGCGCCAAGCGTGAGGGAATGCTAGACGTTTGGTAATTTCTCCTCCGACCAGAATGAAAGATCCCATTGAAGCGGCTAATCCCATGCATATTGTATGCACATCGGGTGGCACAAATTGCATAGTATCATAAATGGCTATTCCTGGTATTACCCATCCGCCGGGTGAGTTTATAAATAAATAAAGATCCTTAGTATCATCTTCTATACTGAGATATACCATGAGACCAACAAGTTGATTCGAGATCTCGCTATCAATTTCTTGGCCTAAAAAAAGTAATCTTTCTCGATGAAGTCGGTTGATTAGGACAAAGTTGGTTCCCTTAGTAACCGTACATGCACCTTTGGATGCATACGGTTCAAAAAAAAAAATTGCGAAAAAAAGAATCAATGTGTCGATTCCAGTTCTATTTTTTTTTTTTTTTTTCTGTAACAGGGTTTTGTTTTTCTAATGAGGGAAGGGGGTCTTCTTCTTCTATTTTTCAAAAAACATAACATAAGATGAGTTTTTGTTCCCTTACCTATAAAAAAAAGAATTTACTGAACTTATTGAACTAACCTCTCACTGATGTATTGTTTCATCGAGATTCAAATGACGATGTCATTTTATTGTTCCTGAGCGGGCCCTTTCCATTTTTTTAGGTTCATGTTCTACTCCGGGAAAAGATCTGCCCGAATTCCATTTGCCCATATAGGGCAAATGATCTCAATTCCACTTTTTTTGTTACGACTTCTTTTTCAATTTGTTTCATGTCTTCTCCAAACTATTCGATGTATTCACCATACTATTCCATTGGTTGGCAGTTTGAGATCGCTCCTATAGCGATAGTAAGTATAAGAATCGTTTATGATACAAGTGGTAATTGTACATATATTATATATTTGTTACCAATTTGGTATTTTCTGAACGGAGCCTGGAGACTTTATTTTATCAGTCCAGGTTCAACCATAAATTCTTCTAATTGATAATATTGATCCCCAATATAAATTGATCTAATAGTACTTCACGCTCCAAATGATTGATAGTTCACTCAATCTCAATACAATATTTCTTGGGCGAAAAAGAGGATATCTCGATCGGGGAGAGAACGGGTAAATCCCGTATGACCCAATATGTCTGACAAGTCGCACTATACGTCAACCCAAACTGCATCTTCCTCTCCAGGACTCCGAAAAGGTACTTTTGGAACACCAATGGGCATTAAATTAAAGAAAAAAAATGAAGTATAATACTTCACTTTAATATGGAAACGTAACAATGGGTTTATTGTTTTCATCCTTTTTTCTGTTTATTCTATTTTCTAGATAGATTGATTGGAAGGTTTATAGAGTAAGATAGAATGTGAATAAAGAAAAATTTTAACGAACGGAGCATTCGATCGTTCGAATGATAAACAAGTATCTATGCATTCGTTCCCCCAAAATGGGACCAATTCCCCCATTGCGTATTGGTACTTATCGGGTATAGAATAGATCTGCTTCTCTTTGTTCTTATGAACAGAATTGTTCCGTTATTTTCAATGGAACGGAATAAATATTAACTCTTTCTCATACAGAATCCACTGAAAAGGTTAGGTACTTAGGTACATAGTATAGTCCTTTCCAATGCGATAAAATAAGGTGACATAGTGTCTATTTATCTTTGATAAAGGGGTATTTCCATGGGTTTGCCTTGGTATCGTGTTCATACTGTCGTATTGAATGATCCCGGTCGATTGCTTTCTGTCCATATAATGCATACAGCTCTAGTTTCTGGTTGGGCCGGTTCGATGGTTCTATACGAATTAGCGGTTTTTGATCCCTCTGATCCTGTTCTTGATCCAATGTGGAGACAAGGTATGTTCGTTATACCCTTCATGACTCGTTTAGGAATAACCAATTCGTGGGGTGGTTGGAGTATTTCAGGAGGAACTATAACGAATCCGGGTATTTGGAGTTATGAAGGTGTCGCAGGGGCACATATTGTGTTTTCTGGCTTGTGCTTCTTGGCAGCTATCTGGCATTGGGTGTATTGGGATCTAGAAATATTCTGTGATGAGCGTACGGGAAAACCTTCTTTGGATTTGCCCAAGATCTTTGGAATTCATTTATTTCTCTCAGGGGTGGCTTGCTTTGGCTTTGGCGCATTTCATGTAACAGGTTTGTATGGTCCTGGAATATGGGTGTCCGATCCTTATGGACTAACCGGAAAAGTACAATCTGTAAATCCAGCGTGGGGCGCGGAAGGCTTTGATCCTTTTGTTCCGGGAGGAATAGCCTCTCATCATATTGCAGCGGGTACATTGGGCATATTAGCAGGTCTATTCCATCTTAGTGTCCGTCCGCCTCAACGTCTATACAAAGGATTACGTATGGGAAATATTGAAACTGTACTTTCTAGTAGTATCGCTGCTGTTTTTTTTGCAGCTTTCGTTGTTGCTGGAACTATGTGGTATGGTTCAGCAACTACCCCAATCGAATTATTTGGTCCTACTCGTTATCAGTGGGATCAGGGATACTTTCAGCAAGAAATATATCGAAGAGTTAGCGCCGGACTAGCCGAAAATCTGAGTTTATCGGAAGCTTGGTCTAAAATTCCCGAAAAATTAGCTTTTTATGATTACATTGGTAATAATCCGGCAAAAGGGGGATTATTCAGAGCAGGCTCAATGGACAACGGGGATGGAATCGCTGTTGGATGGTTAGGACACCCCGTCTTTAGAGATAAAGAAGGGCGCGAGCTTTTTGTACGTCGTATGCCTACTTTTTTTGAAACATTTCCGGTAGTTTTGGTAGATGGAGACGGAATTGTGAGAGCCGATCTTCCTTTTAGAAGGGCAGAATCAAAGTATAGTGTTGAACAAGTAGGTGTAACTGTCGAGTTCTATGGTGGCGAACTCAATGGAGTTAGTTATGGTGATCCTGCTACTGTAAAAAAATACGCTAGACGTGCCCAATTAGGTGAAATTTTTGAATTAGATCGGGCTACTTTGAAATCCGATGGTGTTTTTCGTAACAGTCCAAGGGGTTGGTTCACTTTTGGGCATGCTACGTTTGCTTTGCTCTTCTTTTTTGGACACATTTGGCATGGTGCTAGAACCTTGTTCAGAGATGTTTTTGCTGGTATTGATCCAGATTTGGATGCTCAAGTGGAATTTGGAGCATTTCAAAAACTTGGGGATCCAACTACAAGGAGACAAGTAGTCTGATACAACATTGCTCTGGTATCTTTCGCCTCTATTTTCTTTTATTTTTTGATTTGACATAAGGTACCGGAGAAATCTTGATTTGAATCACCATTTATTCTTTGACTCTTTCCTTTTCTTTATATGGAAAATAATCCCAAATGAATAGGTGTGGAAGCTATAATTGTAATTGTAAACCACGATCGAATCTATGGAAGCATTGGTTTATACATTCCTTTTAGTCTCGACTTTAGGGATCATTTTTTTCGCTATCTTTTTTCGAGAACCGCCTAAGGTTCCGACTAAAACGAAAAAAATGAAATAATTTTTCATTATCTTAATTGAAGTAATGAGTCTCCCAATATGGGAGACTCATTACTTCAACTAGTCCCCGTGTTCTTCGAATGGATCTCTTAGTTGTTGAGAGGGTTGCCCAAAAGCGGTATATAAGGCGTACCCAGTAAAGCTTACAAGTAAACCAGATATGGAGATGGCGACTAGGGTTGCTGTTTCCATTTTTAGATAATTTCAAGATCACAATGGATCTACGATAAGATCGTTTATTTACAACTACAACGGAATGTTATACAAAGTCAACAGATCTCAACCAATGAATAGTATTTTATGGCTACACAAACCGTTGAGGGTAGTTCTAGATCTGGGCCAAGACGAACTACTGTAGGGAATTTATTGAAACCATTGAATTCGGAATATGGTAAAGTAGCACCGGGCTGGGGGACTACACCACTTATGGGGGTCACAATGGCTCTATTTGCGATATTCCTATCTATTATTTTGGAAATTTATAATTCTTCCGTTTTACTGGATGGAATTTCAATGAGTTAGGTTCATAAGAACTAGAAAGTCCTAGTTTTTCAATCAAAAAAATTACTTTACTTAAGACAGACTCAGATTTCTAGACCATTTTGGTAGTTCGACCGTGGGATTTATTTGTTTCGGTATTTCCGGAATATGAGTGTGTGACTTGTTATAATTGATCCTATTGATAATACAGAAAATGGGCCTGTCATCTCTATCAAGATGATTCTACCTCGTCGGATATTTATTCTAGTATCCGGAGCACGGAATATATAGAATAGATCAAGAAAAGAAATATTTGAACTATGATTCATACCTACTATTTATTATTCAGACCTCGCAACCGGGCTCAAAAAAAATTCAAATAGGTATTTCCTAAATCAAACTATTTTTCTTCTTTCAGTTTGAACAAAGGACAAATGTTTCTCTAGATTTTGTTGAGTCATTACATCCATTCTATTGAATAAGTGATCATCAAACGGTTCTTACTCAGAGAACCTTTGAGTTTAGCTTGAGGCTTTGCTTGATTAAATCATCGTGGTTCTAGTATGAATCTGAGGTTTCAATTGATTCATAGGGTCTCAACAAGGGAATTCCTATCAATAGCAAAACTATTGTTAATTTGCATTACGCACAAAAAAACAACAAATCAAATAACAAATAAAAAAATAGGGAAGAGAAGATTCAAGAGGCCTGTAACGATCAACATAAAGAAAGACAGATGAGCCAACTTGATATTTTTGGCATTATCATCACAAAGAAGAGATTCCGGATTTTTGTTACTTCGTATCTTTGGGGCAAATCGAATCAAGTGGCTAAGAAGTTTTGAACTTTCTATTACATATCCGTTGAAATCAGTATTTGTGTGTTTCGGCTTGAGCCGTACGAGATGAAATTCTCATATACGGTTCTCAGAGGGGGAATTCCTTTGGATTACCTATTTCAATAAGGTATATGATTGGTTTGAGGAACGTCTCGAGATTCAGGCGATTGCGGATGATATAACTAGTAAATATGTTCCTCCTCATGTAAACATATTTTATTGTTTAGGGGGGATCACACTTACTTGTTTTTTAGTACAAGTAGCTACAGGTTTTGCTATGACTTTTTACTATCGTCCAACCGTTACAGAAGCTTTTTCCTCTGTTCAATACATAATGACTGAGGCCAATTTTGGTTGGTTAATTCGATCAGTTCATCGATGGTCAGCAAGTATGATGGTTCTAATGATGATCCTGCACGTATTTCGTGTGTATCTCACAGGTGGATTTAAAAAACCCCGCGAATTAACTTGGGTTACAGGTGTGATTTTAGCTGTATTGACTGCATCTTTTGGTGTAACTGGTTATTCCTTACCTCGGGACCAAATTGGTTATTGGGCAGTAAAAATCGTGACAGGTGTGCCTGAAGCTATTCCTGTAATAGGATCGCCTTTGGTAGAGTTATTACGTGGAAGTGCTAGTGTGGGCCAATCCACTTTGACTCGTTTTTATAGTTTACACACTTTTGTATTGCCTCTTCTTACTGCCGTATTTATGTTAATGCACTTTCCAATGATACGTAAGCAAGGTATTTCGGGTCCTTTATAGAGAAGACAGATCATAGATATTTGTAATTGATCATATATCATATCGGGAAGGAACAATACTATTTCATTGCTACAAATATGGATTATTGAAAAAATAAGACATGTTATTTGGATACTTCTCTTCAACTCCGAAGTATTGTATTTCTTAATTGATACGAATAGTTGAAGTGGATTTTCCGAGGAGAGGATGGATTATGGGAGTGTGTGACTTGAACTATTAATTGGGCCATGCAGATATATGATTTTATCCGCCATG